ATTCAAGCAGTTTATGTACCCGCAGACGATTTGACCGACCCTGCTCCTGCTACGACATTTGCACATTTAGATGCTACTACCGTACTATCAAGAGGATTGGCTGCCAAAGGTATTTATCCAGCAGTAGATCCTTTAGATTCAACGTCAACCATGCTTCAACCTCGGATCGTTGGTGAGGAACATTACGAAACCGCCCAAAGAGTTAAGCAAACTTTACAACGTTACAAAGAACTTCAGGACATTATAGCTATCCTTGGATTGGACGAATTATCCGAAGAGGATCGTTTACTCGTAGCAAGAGCGCGAAAAATTGAGCGTTTCTTATCACAACCCTTTTTCGTAGCAGAAGTATTTACCGGTTCTCCAGGGAAATATGTTGGTCTAGCAGAAACAATTCGAGGATTTCAATTGATCCTTTCCGGAGAATTAGATGGTCTTCCTGAACAGGCCTTTTATTTGGTAGGTACTATCGATGAAGCTACCGCGAAGGCTATGAACTTAGAAATGGAGAGCAATTTGAAGAAATGACCTTAAATCTTAGTGTACTGACCCCTAATCGAATTGTTTGGGATTCAGAAGTGGAAGAAATTGTTTTATCTACTAATAGTGGTCAAATTGGCATATTACCAAATCACGCCCCTATTGCCACAGCTGTAGATATAGGGATTTTAAGAATACGCCTTAACGACCAATGGTTAACGATGGCTCTGATGGGTGGTTTTGCTAGAATAGGAAATAATGAGATCACTGTTTTAGTAAATGATGCGGAGAAGGGTAGTGACATTAATCCACAAGAAGCTCAGCAAACTCTTGAAATAGCGGAAGCTAATGTGAAAAAGGCTGAAGGAAGGAGACAAAAAATTGAGGCAAATCTAGCTCTCCGACGAGCTAGAACACGGGTGGAGGCTAGCAATCCGATTTCATAACTAGTTGGTACGTTCGAATAATAAAAAGAAGTTCTCTTTCTAATCCTATTTAGATTCTGTCGGGTGAATACAATCAAATACAATCAAACAGAATCCAATTCTGATGCAAAAATTCAAATTAAAAAATGAAATAGAAAAGATACAAAATAAAAAAATAAATATCACTAAAGGTGGGTTGTAAACCTTATTAGATACCATTGACTCTGGTATCTAATAAGTTTTACCTACTATTGGATTTGAACCAATGACTCCCGCCGTATGAAAGCAGTACTCTAACCACTGAGTTAAGTAGGTCATTTATCATCCCAAAGAGAACCAAATGAAACCCATCCTGTCGATGGATTATAAATATCATATTACTTATAAGCAATACTAATCTAAGGAATACCACTCAAAGAGATCAAAGATTCTTGATGTTGGATCATGGAATATTTCTCTTGACAAGAATTTACCTACATGATAAAATATGTATCACAAGCACTAAGGGCTATAGCTCAGTTGGTAGAGCAACTCGTTTACACGCGCGCCAATGTTTTTCAAGGGAGTTCATCATACAATCAGAAAAATTGATCTTGTTGAGAAATCGATGTCTTACTCCATAACTTTGAGGGAACCATAGCCTGACAAAGGTTCGGTCCAATTTGGACACCCATTTAGGAGGTGCCAAACAGACCCCATCATTGATTTGAGATCTTGATAAGGTGAATACCCAGTCTATTCAATGCTAGGCATAATGAGTATAAGGACCTCAAAAAAATCTCTTTTCGTCATATGAACTTTAAGGTGTATGAAGTTTCATATTTGATTTTTAAGCAGAACGATAGAGACTTCATTTAACTTAGGTTGATCTAGGCCAGAGACAGACCTACGTCAAGATAATCCCACCTTTGAAACACTTTGGTAATGCTCCCAAATAATGAATCAGAGCACATGGAGCCATTTCTTTATCTTTTTTTCTGTCAAGAAAAAAAATGGCAGACTAACTGATATTTAGATCAGTTAATGAAGGAGCCCAATGCAAAAAAAAAATGCATGTTGGGTCTTTGAAACAGTTCAGATCATTTTAATAATAATAAGTTTGATCTGTTTTACCGAGAAGGTCTACGGTTCGAGTCCGTATAGCCCTATAAAAATGAAAAATGCAAAAAAAAATTGTATAATTTGCATTTCTTCATTATTATTTCTTGCTTGTAACTAAATGAAATCCAATTATTCCTATAAGTTTACTCACGGCAATCGTTTAAGCAGATGAAAGAAAAAACGCATATCAATGGATCCAATAGATATTGATTTTTGCAATTGCAGATAAACAAACCAACCTTTCGTCATTAATCTTCGGAGGCGAATTACATATTCATATCCACAATAAAAGAATTAGTGAGACTCCCTTTCTTTTGATATCCCCAATCTTATTGAATTTTGGAAGTCAACTCATTTCACGGGCCTGGTGAAATGCAAAACTACGAAGAGGAATTCACATGTATTTAGGAAAGGCCTGCTGTATTTGTGTACAAGCTAAAGTTTTTTGAAAAATGAATATCTTTGGTCACTTTCATTGTCAAATAGGCTTTTCC